TTATCTTTGGAAGCTCAAGCGGAGGCTCGCTTACTTATGTTTTCTCATATGAATCTCTTGTCTCCAGCTATTGGGGATCCCATTTCCGTACCAACTCAAGATATGCTTATCGGACTCTATGTATTAACGATCGGGAATCGTCGAGGTATTTGTGCGAATAGGTATAATCCATATAATTGCAGAAACTATCAAAATAAAACAGTTGCCAATAATAACTATAAATATACGAAAAAGAAAGAACCGTATTTTTGTAGTTCCTATGATGCACTTGGAGCTTATCGGCAGAAACGAATCAATTTAGATAGTCCTTTGTGGCTCCGGTGGCGACTAGATCAACGTGTCATTGGCTCAAGAGAAGTTCCCATCGAAGTTCAATATGAATCTTCGGGCACTTATCATGAGATTTATGGGCACTATCTAATAGTAGGAAGTGTAAAAAAAGAAATCTGTTGTGTATACATTCGAACCACTGTTGGTCATATTTTTTTTTATCGAGAAATAGAAGAAGCCATACAGGGGTTTTGTCGGGCCTACGCATACGCTATCTAAACTAAGAAATTAGATTAGGCGATATCTGTACCCGTGGGAATTCGGGTCTCTCCAGCTCCAATTTCACTGGTATCATAATTTCTGAATTTCTGCGCAAATAAAGATTGAGGAAAGGAAGTTTTCGAATCACTGACTCAGGTCCATTGTCGAATCCTACTCAACAGAATATGGGGGTACTTATGGGAGAACGGGTCGATCTGGTCTTTCACAATAAAGTGATAGATGGAATTGCTATGAAACAACTTATTAGCAGATTAATAGATCATTTCGGAATGGCATATACATCACATATCCTGGATCAAATGAAGACTTTGGGTTTCCAGCAAGCCACTGCTACATCTATTTCATTAGGAATAGATGATCTTTTAACAATACCATCTAAGGGATGGTTAGTCCGAGACGCTGAACAACAAAGTTTTATTTTGGAAAAACACCATCATTATGGGAATGTACATGCGGTAGAAAAATTACGTCAATCTATTGAGATATGGTATGCTACAAGTGAATATTTGAGACAAGAAATGAATCCTAATTTTCGGATGACGGATCCTTCTAATCCAGTCCATCTAATGTCCTTTTCGGGAGCTAGAGGAAATGCATCTCAGGTACACCAATTAGTAGGTATGAGAGGATTAATGTCGGATCCCCAAGGACAAATGATTGATTTACCTATTCAAAGCAATTTACGTGAAGGACTTTCTTTGACAGAATATATAATTTCCTGCTACGGAGCCCGCAAAGGAGTTGTGGATACTGCTGTACGAACATCAGATGCTGGATATCTCACGCGTAGACTTGTTGAAGTAGTTCAACACATTATTGTACGTAGAACAGATTGTGGTACTATCCAAGGTATTTCCGTGAGCCCTCGAAATGAGATGACGGAAAAAATTTTTGTCCAAACACTAATTGGTCGTGTATTAGCAGACGATATATATATGGGTCCACGATGCATTGCCACTCGAAATCAAGATATTGGGATTGGGCTTGTCAATCGATTCATAACCTTTCGAGCACGACCAATATATATTCGAACCCCCTTTACTTGCAGGAGTACATCTTGGATCTGTCAATTATGTTATGGTCGGAGTCCCACTCATGGTGACCTAGCCGAATTGGGAGAAGCTGTAGGTATTATTGCGGGTCAATCAATCGGGGAACCGGGGACTCAACTAACATTAAGAACTTTTCATACCGGTGGAGTATTCACAGGTGGTACTGCCGAACATGTACGAGCTCCTTCTAATGGAAAAATAAAATTTAATGAGGATTTTGTTCATCCCACACGTACCCGTCATGGGCATCCTGCTTTTTTATGTTCTATAGACTTGTATGTAACTATTGAGAGTCGGGGTATTATACATAATGTGAATATTCCACCAAAGAGTTTGATTTTAGTTCAAAATGATCAATATATAGAATCAGAACAAGTGATTGCTGAGATTCGTGCCGGAACGTCCACTTTTCATTTTAAAGAGAGGGTCCGAAAACATATTTATTCTGAATCAGAGGGAGAAATGCATTGGAGTACCGATGTCTACCATGCACCCGAATATACATATGGTAATGTTCATCTATTACCAAAAACAAGTCATTTATGGATATTAGCAGGAGGTCCGCGCAGATCCAGTATAGTGTCTTTTTCGATCCACAAGGATCAAGATCAAATGAATGTTCATTCTTTTTCTGTCGAAGACAGATATATCTCTGACCCCTCAATGACTAATGATCGAGTAAGACATAAATTGTTGGATACTTCTCGTAAAAAAGATAGGGAAATTATTGATTATTCAATATCTGATCGAATCATATCCAATGGTCAGTGGAATTTCATATATCCTTCTATTCTCCAAGAGAATTCTGATTTATTAGCGAAAAGGCGAAGAAATAGATTCATCATCCCATTACAATATGATCAAGAACGAGAAAAAGAACTAATACCCTGTTTTGGTATTTCGATTGAAATACCCATAAATGGTATTTTACGTAGAAATAGTATTCTTGCTTATTTTGATGATCCACGATACAGAAGAAGCAGTTCAGGAATTACTAAATATGGGACCGTGGAGGTGGATTCAATCGTAAAAAAAGAGGATTTGATTGAGTATCGAGGAACAAAAGAATTTAGTCTGAAATACCAAATGAAAGTAGATCGGTTTTTTTTCATTCCCGAAGAAGTGCATATTTTACCCGGATCCTCGTCCATAATGGTCCGGAACAATAGTATCATTAGAGTAGATACACGACTTGCTTTAAATAAAAGAAGTCGAGTAGGCGGATTAGTTCGAGTGGAGAGAAAAAAAAAAAGTATTGAACTGAAAATCTTTTCTGGAGATATTCATTTTCCTGGAGAGACAGATAAGATATCCAGGCACAGCGGCATTTTGATACCACCAGGAACGGGAAAAAAAAAAAATTCTAAGGAATCAAAGAAATTGAAAGATTGGATCTATGTCCAGCGGATCACACCTACCAAGAAAAAGTATTTTGTTTCGGTTCGGCCCGTAGTCACATATGAAATAGCTGATGGGATAAATTTAGCAACACTTTTCCCCCAGGATCTCTTGCAGGAAAAGGATGATGTCCAGCTTAGAGTTGTCAATTATATCCTTTATGGATATGGCAAGTCAATTCGAGGAATTTATCACACAAGGATTCAATTAGTTCGGACTTGCTTAGTATTGAATTGGGACCAAAAACAAAACGGTTCTATAGAAGAGGTTTATGCCTCCTTTGTTGAGGTAAGGGCAAATGATCTAATTCGCGATTTCATAAGAATTGAGTTAGTCAAGTCCACTATTTCATATAGCGGAAAAAGATATAATATGACAGATTCGGGATTGATTCCCGATAAGGGATTAGATCGCACCAATATCAACCCCTTTCATTCAAAGGCGAAGGTTCAATCACTTACCCAACATCAAGGAACTATTGGTATTGGTACATTGTTGAATCGAAATAAGGAATGCCAATCTTTGATAATTTTGTCATCATCCAATTGTTTTCGAATTAGTCCATTCAATGGTTCGAAATATAACAATGCGACAAAAGAATTGGACCCCCTAATCCCAATTAGGGATTTGTTGGGTCCCCTAGGTACTATTGTACCTAAAATAGCGAATTTTTATTCATCTTACCATTTATTAACTCATAATCAGATCTTGTTAAAGAAATATTTGCTACTTGACAATTTTAAACAGACTTTCCAAGTACTTCAAGTACTTAAATACTGTTTAATGGATGAAAATAGGAGGATTTATAATCCCGATCCATGCAGTAACATCATTTTGAATCCATTCCATTTAAATTGGTGTTTTCTCTATCACGATTCTGGTGAAGAGACATCCACAAGAATTAGCCTTGGACAATTTATTTGTGAAAATGCATGTCTATTCAAATACGGGCCACACATAAAAAAATCTGGTCAAATTTTAATTGTTCATGTTGACTCCTTAGTTATAAGATCAGCTAAGCCCTATTTGGCTACTCCAGGAGCAACTGTTCATGGCCATTATGGAGAAATCCTTTATGAAGGAGAGACATTAGTTACATTTATATATGAAAAATCGAGATCTGGTGACATAACGCAAGGTCTTCCAAAAGTAGAACAAGTCTTAGAAGTGCGTTCGATTGATTCAATATCGATGAACCTCGAAAAGAGAGTTGAAAGTTGGAACGAACGTATACCAAGAATTCTTGGAATCCCCTGGGGATTCTTGATTGGAGCTGAGCTAACCATAGCCCAAAGTCGTATCTCTTTGGTTAATAAGATTCAAAAGGTTTATCGATCTCAGGGGGTACAGATCCATAATAGACATATAGAGATCATTGTACGTCAAATAACATCAAAAGTGTTGGTTTCAGAAGATGGAATGTCTAATGTTTTTTCACCCGGAGAATTAATCGGATTGTTGCGAGCGGAACGAGCGGGACGTGCTTTAGACGAAGCGATCAATTATCGGGCAATCTTATTAGGAATAACGAGGGCATCTCTGAATACTCAAAGTTTCATATCCGAAGCGAGTTTTCAAGAAACCGCTCGAGTTTTAGCAAAAGCTGCTTTACGAGGTCGTATTGATTGGTTGAAAGGCCTGAAAGAGAACGTTGTTCTGGGGGGGATTATTCCTGTTGGTACTGGATTCAAAAAATTAGTGCACCATTCAAGGCAAGACAAAAACATTTATTTGGAAATCAAAAGGAAGAATCTATTCGACTTGGAAATGGGAGATATTTTGTTATACCATAGAGAATTATTTTGTTCTTGCGCTCCAAACAATTTTCATGAGACATCAGAACAATCATTTACGCGATTTAATGATTCCTAAGAAGAGATTCATTCTTTTTACTTTAACTATCTAGAACTATTTTGTCCGATTATTAATTTAGTAATAAATAAAATAAATAAGTAATTAAAAGAAATTAATGGTTTGGGCCGTATATCAACGGTCAATCCACGGTAGAAGGTTCCGTCGGAACAATTATTTATTTCAGGGTACCCTGTCTCTTTGTTAAAAAAAAAAAGAGGAAGTGTGGAGAAAAATGACAAGAAGATATTGGAACATCAATTTGGAAGAGATGATGGAAGCAGGAATTCATTTTGGTCATGGTACTAGGAAATGGAATCCTAGAATGGGCCCTTACATCTCTGCAAAGCGTAAAGGTATTCATATTATAAATCTTACGAGAACTGCTCGTTTTTTATCAGAAGCCTGTGATTTAGTTTTTAATGCAGCAAGTAGGGGAAAAAACTTTTTAATCGTTGGTACAAAAAATAAAGCAGCGGATTTAGTAGCATCAGCTGCAATAGGGGCTCGGTGTCATTATGTTAATAAAAAATGGCTCGGTGGTATGTTAACGAACTGGTCCACTACGGAAACGAGACTTCATAAGTTCAGGGACTTAAGAGCAGAGCAAAAGATGGGGAAACTCGACCGTCTTTCCAAAAGAGATGCAGCAATGTTGAAGAGAAAATTATCTACCTTGCAAACATATCTGGGTGGGATCAAATATATGACGGGGTTACCCGATATTGTAATCATCGTTGATCAGCAAGAAGAATATACGGCTCTTCGAGAATGTGTCATTTTGGGGATTCCGACTATTTGTTTAATTGATACAAATTGTGACCCGGATCTCGCAGATATTTCGATTCCAGCCAACGATGACGCTATAGCTTCAATCCGATTCATTCTTAACAAATTAGTATTCGCAATTTGCGAGGGTCGTTCTAGCTATATAAGAAATCGTTGATTATGATTAAGAATAATAATATTAATTAATTGTTTGGGAATTCTATAGATTTATTGGATCGGTTACTATTCTTGAACTTAAAAAAGAGATAAAGATAAAAAGTACTGGGGATATTGATATTATGTTATGTGATTTTTTGGTATCCTAAATTTTCTTGGTATACTAAATTAAATATAGTATTAATGATTAAAGTAGGTGAGTTGAGAAAGAGATGGTTGAATCAAAATAATTTTTTTAAGTTCGACTTATGTCAGAGGACAATATGAATGTTATACCATGTTCCATTAAAACACTCAAGGGGTTATACGATATATCGGGTGTAGAAGTAGGCCAACATTTATATTGGCAAATAGGAGGTTTACAAATCCATGCCCAAGTACTTATCACTTCTTGGGTCGTAATTGCTATCTTATTAGGTTCAGTCATCATAGCTGTTCGGAATCCACAAACCATTCCGACCGACGGTCAGAATTTCTTCGAATATGTCCTTGAATTTATTCGAGACTTGAGCAAAACTCAGATTGGAGAAGAATATGGTCCTTGGGTTCCCTTTATTGGAACTATGTTCCTATTTATTTTTGTTTCTAATTGGTCAGGTGCTCTTTTACCTTGGAAAATCATACAGTTACCTCATGGGGAGTTAGCTGCGCCCACAAATGATATAAATACTACTGTTGCTTTAGCTTTACCCACGTCAGTGGCATATTTTTATGCGGGTCTTACCAAAAAGGGATTGGGGTATTTCGGGAAATACATCCAACCAACTCCAATACTTTTACCGATTAACATCCTAGAAGATTTCACAAAACCCTTATCTCTTAGTTTTCGACTTTTCGGGAATATATTGGCTGATGAATTAGTAGTTGTTGTTCTTGTTTCTTTAGTACCTTCAGTAGTTCCTATACCTGTTATGTTTCTTGGATTATTTACAAGCGGTATTCAAGCTCTTATTTTTGCAACTTTAGCCGCGGCTTATATAGGTGAATCTATGGAGGGTCATCATTGATTAGCTTTCGAAATAGTCTTTTTTTTTTAACTTACCCTAAGTCATACATGGTTCAAAATACGCACTTGGTTGGGGAACATAATACATAATAGATACAAATACATATGTATATACGACCTAGTCTCGTAGAAGGAAAGATGGACGATATTACGGAATTGGATAAAAAGATGGGTTAGGGGGGTCAAACTATATATATGTAATGTCCATAAGTCTAGCCCTTGCGTATGTTTCGAAGAATGATTCTAAGATCCAATTTAATATAAAATGCGGGCGGTTTACATTATGGAAGAAACGAATGTATATGTGATATTAGATATTTACTAGTTATATAGGGGTTATCCCTATAGACTATATATATATTATTATTATTTATTTATTTTATTTATTCCTATTTCTTTCCCAGTATAGTATATCATTAGATTGATTCTTTTTTCAAAACCACTGCATTTAGATGGATTCCAATATAAGTCCCTCTCCTTCGTCTGTGATTGTGAATTGAATGAAAAAACAGATGAACTCACGGATATAGAAAAGTAAGTAAAGAACGAAGAATTGAATGAAAGAATGGTTCGAAACAAAGAAATGCAATAACTAGAACCGTATGCATATGAATTTACAAAAGTTTTTTCATGGCATGGGTAGAAACCAAAATAAAAAAAAAAACGAGATATCGAAGTCGTTCTGACGATTCACTAATATTATCATTTCAATTCGGAGTTTTTAGTTACCTTGACCCGATAGATCTTAGTGATAAAATAAGTAATAATTCATTGGTTGATTGTATCATTAACCATTTCTTTTTTTTTGGTACGAGGAACTTACTATGAATCCACTGATTTCTGCCGCTTCCGTTATTGCTGCTGGGTTGGCCGTGGGGCTTGCTTCTATTGGACCTGGAGTTGGTCAAGGTACTGCTGCGGGCCAAGCTGTAGAAGGTATTGCGAGACAACCAGAAGCGGAGGGTAAAATACGAGGTACTTTATTGCTTAGTCTAGCTTTTATGGAAGCTTTAACAATTTACGGACTGGTCGTGGCATTAGCGCTTTTATTTGCAAATCCTTTTGTTTAATTTAATCCTAAAATTAGAAATGTGAAAAAGTACGTTACGTGCTTTTTTCTTATTTATTTTATTAACTCGGACTTGCCGTTTGCTTCTTATAATTATATCAACACTTTACTCCTACAATTACTTATTTGTTGAGACAATACCCCGGGAAGGACTGATTTGAGGATGAGGAATTCGCGGATCCGCTCGCTTTCTTCCTTCCCACCCTTAGTACAAGGGAAACCTTTTTATTAGGAAGCGTTTCAACAAACGAGATATTTCGTAATTGACGTGAGACCTAGGACCTAACCTAATAAGTATCTTCTTATTGTTATTGAGAACTTATTGAGAACTTAAAAAAAAAATAAGAAATTTTAAAATTATTAAATTAAATTATAAATTAATAGATGATTTAATCTATTCCCATAAAAAATAAAATGAAATTAATAAAAAGAAATCGATCAAAAAAGGGGTGAGCGAGGTGATACAAAAAGAACTCTGTTCTTTGTTAGTCTTATCTATAAGAAAGAGGAGAGCATATGAAAAATATAACCGATTTTTTCGTTTCCTTGGGCTATTGGCCATCCGCAGGGAGTTTCGGGTTTAATACCGATATTTTAGCAACAAATCCAATAAATCTAAGTGTAGTGCTTGGTGTATTGATTTTTTTTGGAAAGGGAGTGTGTGCGAGTTGTGTATTTCAAGAATAGGTTGGATCCAACCAGCTGCACTTTTGTTATTTTTTTTATTTAATAGGATAAGAAATAGGAAAGAAAAGTGCACGATCTCGACGAATTACTTATGAATAAATTAAGAAATCATATGTAAGAACCATAGCATTTCGTGACTCATTGGTAAATCTTGATTCTCTATCAACCAATAATGTGAGACCATTAACATGGTTAAAGCTAAACTGTTTGAAGTTCAGGCACAACATGGTACTCTTTCTACCACTACGTTAGTACCGAAATGGTTTGAAAATGAATAGTCGGTAATTCATCCGATATAGAACACTCATATCGGTAAAATAATTTGAAACCATTTACTAGAAAAGGGGCGCCTTGCCCTTTTTTATCCAATGCCGAATCGACGACCTATGTATAAAAAAGAGGAATTTTTGGATTTGATGAAGATTTGAAGAAAAAGGGAAATAAAAAAAATATAAAAATTTAAAATAGAATTTTAAATATAATTAAAATTTAAATTAAATAAATAAAAAACAAATAAATAAACAACTTTGCTGACAATTATAGACTTTTTGTCTGGTCGGAAGAGCCCCCCTAATATAATATTCTGGTTTTATATCAGTTTCGATATCTTTGAATACGAACAGAAGGGAGAGGGCAGGCTCATTACATTAAAAGATATGGGAATGTCCATAAAATAAATAATTGAGCGTGAGAGCCAAATGAATCGAAAGATTCATGTTTGGTTCGGGAAGAGATCATGGAAGTTGTTAAATTAATGGGAAGATAATCTACTTTCATTAAATGATTTATTAGATAATCGAAAACAGAGGATCTTGAGTACTATTCGAAATTCTGAAGAATTACGTAAAGGGGCCATTGAGCAACTTGAAAGAGCCCGGGCTCGCTTACGTAAAGTGGAAATTGAAGCGGATGAGTATCGAATGAATGGATACTCTGAGATAGAACGAGAAAAAGTAAATTTAATTAATGCTACTTGTGATAGTTTGGAACGATTAGAAAATTACAAAAATGAAACCCTTCATTTTGAACAACAAAGAGCGATTAATCAGGTTCGACAACGAGTTTTCCAACAAGCCTTACAAGGAGCTCTAGGAACTCTGAATAGTTGTTTGAATAGCGAGTTACATTTCCGTACCGTCAGTGCCAATATTGGCACCCTCGGGGCCATGGAAAAAATAACTGATTAGCCTTTCTACTTTTACTTTAGTTTAGAGTTTAGGCATTATTTTTTTCCTTTGCTTCCGAAAAAGAATAAAAAGATACTAATGGTAACCCTTCGAGCCGACGAAATTAGTAATATTATCCGTGAACGTATTGAACAATATAATAGAGAAGTAAAGATTGTAAATACCGGTACCGTACTTCAAGTAGGCGACGGCATTGCTCGTATTCATGGTCTTGATGAAGTAATGTCAGGTGAATTAGTAGAATTTGAAGAGG